GAATGTATTTTATTTCCTCAAATAAAATATTGGGTGATAAAGGATTAAATCTTTTTAAGAAATAAAGTTTTTGATCTGAATATGAAAAATAAAAAATGGAAAGACCGCTTAACTATTGAAGTTGTTAATAGAACGAATCACACTTTTACCACTAAACTATACCCGCTACATATTCATTATTGGATATGAATGGACCATTTGTCCAACACTATTTGGACAAAAAAGTAAAAAGTAATGAGACACAGTCAAGATAAAGATAGCATCAGAATCATTAAAATTCCAGCATTGACATGTATTTTGTTCTGACGCGGGCTTGAAAGAAAATAAAATATATAATATATAAATAATAATAATGTTAATGTATTTAATGTATATATAGAATATAAATGAATATAAATATATAATATATATAGAATATAATATATAGAATATAAATATATATAGTATGTAGAAATAGATAGAAATATAGAAATAAGATTAAGATAATAAATATTAATAATATTAATAAATATAAATTAAAATTAATAATATTAATATATTAATATATATTAATCTGGATTATAGAGAATTTAAGATAATTTACTGGATTATAGATAATTTAGAGAATTTCTAAGATAATCTATATAAATCCATATATTAGAATCTAACACTATTTCTAATAACTAATAATGGGAATCAAAATATCTCTTCTTGTTTCGATAAGAATTTTGATTTAATATAAAAACAAAAATTGTTTTGTTCGTTGGAACAAAAGAAGTACTGGCCCGGCCAGTACTTAACCAGGCCGGGTAAACGAACCCTTTGTACAAAATCAAAGAAATAAGAAATAAAGTATTCTTTCTATATGTAGAAATCTGTTTCGACTCATTATAAAAATTTAATTACTGATCAAATTCGTGGATATCTGACACTTTATCCATATCCATTTTTTTATGTGTTTTTATTACACTTTTTCTATATTTTAGTTATTAGATTTTTATCTATTGTTATTGTTCGAATTTCATTTAAAATGAAAGAAGTGAAGTATATATTCTTATTATATTCTTATATACAATGATTACATTACTTTTTTTTTTTAGATTACTTAATCTTATAATTAATAAAAAAGAAGGAAAATACAAATTTTTCTCAATCTTGGCTTCACGTGTCACATCACACGATAAACTTTAATTTTTGAATGGGGAGAGGTGGCTGAGTGGACTAAAGCGTCGGATTGCTAATCCGTTGTACGAGTTTTTCGCACCGGGGGTTCGAATCCCCCCCTCTCCGACCCACCCGATCACTTGAATTTTTATAATTTTGAAGAATTTTTTATTATTAATTTTCTTTTATTTTTATGAAATTTTTATCTTTCTTTATCTAGTATCTATTCCATTTATTGATAGATTTACCTATGAAAAACTAAAAACGAATCTCATCTCTTTTTTTATTCCTCGCGCCCAGGATTACGCCCCGGATCATTAGATAAGAATCCGAAGATGAAGAGAGAAACAAAGAATATTACTACTGTGTAAACGAAGAGTTTAAGAGTAAGCATTACACAATCTCCAAGATAAATAATATCATTTATTTAAAAAAGGAAATAGATCACCTATTTTACGACACACGCTATACATTAATATATTTACATTATTTTTATTTTGATATGGCACTCTAAAGATTAAAAAAGTCAGTTTTTAAAATTCATTTTCACAAATTTCTTTCTAATGTAATACTAATGTAATAAGATTCAGATTTTTTCGTTAACAAAAATTTATTGTCATATCTATAATTAGATATTGTATGGGATCCTAGAAAGAGAAGGTTAGAACAAAGGAAGAAATAAGCTGATCAAAAATCATCGCTCCCTTATTAAAATTGAAAATTAAATTCAATATATCAATATACAATATAAAATACCAGAATTTCGCTTTTTTAATCGAGGGTTCCTAATGTCAGACTTATCCGATCTTATTTATTTTTTTAATAAAAATCTCATCTTTTTTTATCGAAGAAATCACGAATATAAATTGAATAGAGATTCATTTTTTATCGAAAACTTACGGCAGCTTGCCAAACAAAGGCTAAGAGAAAAAAGAGTACAGGGATAACTGGCATAACGTCTACGATTGGATTGAAAAAGGCATAAGCCTCGGGTAATTTGGCGAAGAAAAAACTACTCGAATAAAGGTTAGAATTAAGACAGATACAGATTAAACTAAAAGTATTAAACATAACAAACATTTTTTTCTTGTTCTTTAAAATGAAATTGAAATGATAATAAATTATCAGATTTGATTGAGTTGTTTTTATGAGATAAAAATAAAAAAGGTGGATAAAAGATAAAAAAAATTCTTCTTTTTCTTTTAACTCTCCTCAATCAAAAATACTTCCTTACATTCTACAATCAAGTTAAATTAAAATACTTAGAATATAAGGAATTCTACTTTCATACAATATCTTAATTGAATTTTATGTAATGATCAATGAATCTTTTTTATTCTATATCTACATGTGTTGAATCCTAGGGACAACATGTCCTATATTTATTTTGGTTGGTTATTGACGAATAATCAATATTGAGTTTAGGTTTTCTTAGAAAAAAAATAAAAATGGGGCGTGGCCAAGCGGTAAGGCAACGGGTTTTGGTCCCGTTACTCGGAGGTTCGAATCCTTCCGTCCCAGGTCGTTATTCATCATAAACGAGGGATTCTTCTCTATTTAAATAGAATTTAAATTCAAATTAAGGAATTAAAAATTTTTCTGTTTAACGTTGGATACAATGTGATCCAATCCTTTATTCTGAAATTTAATAATGATTCTTAGAATCATATCTTTCTTTTCATTCAAAAAATATTAAAATATTTAATAATAATAATATAATATTTAATTTAATATTTTTTATTGAATATTGAAATGAAATATTTAGTTTAGTATAAAGTTACTATAGTTATAGTTTTTATGATTAGTTTAAGTAGCTGAAAATCTTTAGCCATTCATGGGGATTTCTTTTTCATTTGAATATTTGAATAAAAGTAAAAATAAAAGATTTTTTTTTCATGTGATTTTCTTCATATGATAAAATATGGGGTTAATTTAAGTGAAATCCTTTTCGGACAAAAACTTATCTATCTATGGATAGGTAAGTGTGAATTATTATATATCGGTTCAGCCAATGACTATTCATGATTCCATATTGAATCAATTGCATACGCTTCAAAATAAAAATCAAGGGAGAGGGATGTTATGGTAAAACTTCGTTTGAAACGATGTGGTAGAAAGCAACGTGCGACTTGAAGGACATGATTGGCTGTGGATTTTGCCATCCATCATTTTCTATAGGAATGAAGATGCTCTTGTCTCGACATAGTTTGTCCTGCTAGGAACCTAATTTCATTTGCCTTAGGTTGGTAAATAAAAAGACTAATGGTATAGCATATGGTGGAGCTCGAGTAAAAACGATTGATTTATTTATCGGGAGAATAATCTAGGGTTAGTGACAATCAATAAGTTAGACCAACTTTGTAAATAGATCATTAGTAAATAGATCATCAATAGAATATATAAATGGAGAGGTTAAAATTTTAACAAGTTTGAAATAAAAAAAAAAAGTCAAATTTGTCGAAATTTAAAAACTGTTTTGATCAAAAGTGTATCACAAAGAAATCAATCTTTCGTATGATTGTTCTTTTTTCCATATAAAAAAAAAAGGTATGTTGCTGCCTTTTTGAAAAGGAGTAAGGATCACCAAAGTAATGTCTAAACCCAAAGATTTCACAAATCGTAAAGCAAAGACAACGAATTCCGGAACAAGTAAATACTATTTTAACTTGTCTCAACAATTGGATCAGAATGAGAAAAAAAAAAAATAGATCCTAAAGGAGACAAAAAAAGAAGTTAGAGACAGCTCAATAAATTATAAGGATTTCCTTTCGAACTCTTTTAAAACTATCCAACTTGAGTTAGGAGTACGACTGAGATTTTTTTTTCTGTAAAGATATAATATAGTATAAATATAATAATATAAATATAATAATATATAATATAATTATAATATAGTAATTATAATATAGTATAAATAGTATAATTATAGAATATATAGTATATAGAATAGAATTCTAGAATTTAGAATCATCTTTTCTTGAGCCGTATGAGGCGAAAACCTCCTATACGTTTCTAGGGGGGGCATCCTTTATCTACATCTATCCCAATGAGCCATCTATCGAATCGTTGCAATTGATGTTCGATCCCGAAGAGAAGGAAGAGATCTTCGAAAAGTGGGTTTTTATGATCCGATAAATAATCAAACTTATTTAAATGTTCCTGCTATTCTATATTTCCTTGAAAAGGGTGCTCAACCCACAGGAACTGTTCATAATATTTTAAGTAAGGCAGAACTCTTTAAATAAAGAATTTCGAGTTTATTTTGATCAGAATAAAAGTCATGAATAGAAAAAGCTAGTACCTATCCTTAGTACCTATCCTTGTGTAATTCTTTATTCAAAGTTTGGTCTTTTCTTGTTCTATCTTATCTTATTCTTACTTAATTTAGTTTATTTTATTTCTTTTTTTCTTGTTGTGTAACCCCCCCCAACAGGGGGGGGTAATCTTTTTTCTTGTATTTGTATTGTACCTTTATTTATTTTTATTTATTTTTATTTATTTTTTGATTAAGGAAACCTGATATTTTTATTTTGTTTTCTATATTTTATATCTACCTTATTTTTTACGCTCAAATCTCTTATTTATCATTTGTGTTGTGCTAATCCAATATCTAATAATATCCAATACAATATTTTATTTAATTATAATTATATTTATTATTATATATTTATTATTATATATTATATTATTATATATATTATATTATTATATTAATATTATATATTTATATATTATATTAATATTAATTATATTACTAATATTTATAATATTTATATTTTATATATTTTATTTTATTTATTTATTTAATTTATTAAATATTAATATTTAATTTTTTATAAAAAAGAAAAAGTCCATTCATATTGACAATGGCGTATCGAACAGATATAATTATCTCGTAGATAAATAGATCTTTTTATCTCCACTCCCTATTAGCATTTTCCTTCATTTTAGTAAAATGGATGGGTTTGCTGGATTTCCTCTTCCGTATTTTATACTTTATACAAAATGGATTTTAACTAAATAAAAAATTGGAAAAATTTTGGTGATTTGTCAATTTGCCAATTCTATTTTGAATCTCTTGTTTTTTGAACCGGATCCTATTGATATTTTGTTGTTTAGATTTGTTTTCTTCCTAGTTCCATGTTTTGATGTAGTTGTGCAGTTCAATTCCATTGATTTTTATTTTTTTTTTATTATTTTATTTTGATCATATCTACACATCATATAGATCCGGGTTGCTAACTCAACGGTAGAGTACTCGGCTTTTAAGTGCGACTATGATCTTTTACACATTTGGATGAAGGAAGGAATTCGTCAAGACTATTGGTAGAGTTTATAAGAACGCGACTGATCCTGAAAGGTAATGAATGGAAAAAAGAGCATGTCGTTAAATATGAAATATAATTTTAATAAATAAAATAATCATAAAAAAATTTAATACTCATAATATAACATAAGAATTCTAGTTGGGTCTAGTGAATAAATGGATAGAGCCTTATGGCTCCAATTCGAGTAAGACGAAAAAGTAACGAGCTTATCTTCTTAATTTGAATTAATTTGTTAATTTGAATTAATTTGAATGAAGACCCGATCTAATTAGACGTTAAAAATAGATTAGTGCCTGATGCGGGAAAAGGTTCTCTTGTTAATTGTGAGTGGACCATTGATTCTTTTTTTTTCTTGAATCCTAATTATTCTTTATTTAAAATTTAAGACAGATGTGTACTAAGAAATAGTATACTGATAAAAAAAAATTTATTCCAAGGTCAAAAGAGCGATCGGGTTGTGAAAATAAAAGATTTTATACCTTTTCCTTATTTTTCTTCTTGTTATTTTAGATTTTCTTTATTTCTTTTATTGTTATTCTAGTTATATTAACAATAAATCCGATTGTATAGAAAGGGAAAGAAAAAAGATCTGTTGATTGGGCTCTCTGTCTCCGGGGTATATATTCTTTATTTGTTCTTAACTTTTATATAATCTATATAATCTTTTTACCATTACATTATTTACATCACAATCAATATAAATATAACAGTATGTATATATAATAAATATTTAAAAATATTTAATAAATATGTATATATACATATAATTATATATATATAATATAATAATATATAATATAATATAATATATATAATATATAATATAAAATTTATATATATATAATATAATAATATATAATATAATATATATAATATAAAATATAATAATAATATATAATAATAATAAAGTATATAATTTTATAATAAAGGATATCTAAAAAAAAATGTAATGTAATTGTATTACTGTAGTGTAATACTGTATATTACTGTACTGTATATTACTGTATATACTAATAATACACTAATATACTACAGTGTTATTTATAGTTCTAGTATAGTATAGTATAAAAGTATAAAGAATATACTACGTATAATATACAATACACATACGCCGTTCTGACCATATTGCACTATGTTATCATTTAATAACAATAACACAAGAAGCAACTCCCTTTTTTGTTTTCATCAGTATAAATGTACGTAAATGGCAAAATTTATGGATTTCGGCAACAAAACTTCCTATATCCGCTACTCTTTCAGGAGTATATTTACTCACTTGCTCATGATCATAACTTCAATAGTTTGATTTTTTACGAACCCGTGGAAATTATTGGTTATGACAATAAATCTAGTTTAGTACTTGTGAAACGTTTAATTACTCAAATGTATCAACAGAATTTTTTTATTTCTTCGTTTAATGATTCTAACAAAAAAGAATTTTGGGAGTACAAGAATTTTTTTTCTTCTCATTTTTCTTCTCAAATGGTATCAGAAGGTTTTGGAGTCATTCTGGAAATTCCATTCTCGTCGCAATTAGTATCTTTTTCTGAATCTTCTGAAGAAAAAAAAATACTAAAATATCAGAATTTACGATCTATTCATTCAATATTTCCCTTTTTAGAGGACAAATTTTTACATTTGAATTATGTGTCAGATCTACTAATACCTCATCCCATACATCTGGAAATCTTGGTTCAAGTACTTCAATGCTGGATCAAGGATGTTCCTTCTTTGCATTTATTGCGATTTCTTTTCCACGAATATCATAATTTGAATAGTCTCGTTACTTCAAAGAAATTCATTTACGCCTTTTCAAAAAGAAAGAAAAAATTCCTTTGGTTCCTATATAATTCTTATGTATATGAATGCGAATATTTATTCCTATTTATTCGTAAACAATCTTCTTATTTACGATCAACATCCTCTGGAGTCTTTCTTGAGCGAACACATTTCTATGTAAAAATAGAGCATCTTATAGTAGTGTGTTGTAATTCTTTTCAGAAGATCCTATGCTTTCTCAAGGATACTT